TATTTTTTTGGCAAACAGGCAGTTAGTTTATCAGAATCAAAGTAAAAAAAAGAAGAATCCATTTTTTTGGTGACACACGATTGCATTCTAGAAAGAATAAAAAGTGAAAGTTGCAGAAAATTCGTTTTTTTTTTCAAGATCTTTATTTTACTCATATTCCTGATTCTGATTAGTAATAAGAAAGTTTCTATCAACAAGATAAAAGACCGGATTATTCTTTTCGCAACATTACATTATATATATTAGGCAAATTAAACGAATTTAATGTTACGTATATATATTATATATATATAATTCAAATATAGCTAGTATAGTATTGACTCGTTCTATATCTCCCAAGAATTAAAATTATTACTAATAATCCCTGTTGGATCATATTCTAACGAATTTTTCGGGAATTTTTAAGAAACTCTTTCTTTTTATTTAATTAAAATTAGAGGACAAAAAAAGACTATAATAAAAATAAAAGAAGAAGAATAAATAAATGGATTATTCAGACATATATTCCATGTAGAAAAATGAAATGAATAAGTACATTTATTTAGTTCTACATTCCTTGCACTTATTATATACTCACTTATAGTATAATTAGATACGAATTAAAATTAATAACGAATTTAAAAATAGATTATTAAATATATAATATAAATTATTAAATATATAATAAATATATAATATAAGAATAACAGGTACAAATATTAAATCGAGGTACCCATTCTATGACAACTCTCAACTTACCATCTATTTTTGTGCCTTTAGTGGGCCTAGTATTTCCGGCAATTGCAATGGCGTCTTTATCTCTTCATGTTCAAAGAAACAAGATTTTTTAAATCTGCTGCGACCGAATCTCATCCATATTTTTTTTTCAAGACTTAGGCATGGATCATAAAATGTATATCCATTTAGTAGAATATCGTATAAGATAAGATGTCGCTTCTTCCGAAAAATGAAAGAGCTCTTATGCATTGCATGTCGGAAACATTATATAAACATTATCATTATATAAGGTTCGCATTAGAATAGTTTAGAATAGTGCTAGTCGATGAGAGTTACTTCGGAAACAAAAAGAGTAAAGTCAATTCTTTGGGGGTTATTCTCTCAATTTCAATAAAATGCAACCGGATCTAGTATGAGTTGGCGATCAGAACATATATGGATAGAACTTATAACGGGGTCTCGAAAAACAAGTAATTTCTCCTGGGCCTTTATCCTTTTTTTAGGTTCATTAGGATTCTTATTAGTTGGAACTTCCAGTTATCTTGGTAGGAATTTGATATCCTTATTTCCGCCTCAGCAAATCCCTTTTTTTCCACAGGGGATCATCATGTCTTTCTATGGCATCGCAGGTCTCTTTATTAGCACCTATTTTTGGTGCACAATTTCGTGGAATGTAGGTAGTGGTTATGATCGATTCGATAGAAAAGAAGGAATTGTGTGTATTTTTCGTTGGGGATTTCCTGGAAAAAATCGTCGCATCTTACTTCGATTCCTTATGCAAGATATTCAATCCATCAGAATAGAAGTTAAAGAAGGTATTTATGCCCGTCGTGTCCTTTATATAGACATCCGAGGCCAGGGGGCCATTCCCTTGACTCGTACTGATGAGAATTTGACTCCACGAGAAATTGAACAAAAAGCTGCCGAATTGGCCTATTTCTTGCGTGTACCGATTGAAGTATTTTGAAATTAACTGAAAATTCTTTCTTATCGGGAGGTAAAAAGGAAAAAATCTTAAGAATCGTCTTTTTCGATAGCATAACTTAACTGAAGTTTCTTCCGAGCGCTCATTAGAGCCAAAAGGGTCTGTTTGGATACGTATTATGGAAATTCGTTCAACTCAATTCAGTAAGAAAAAATGGCAAAAAAGAATGCATTCACTCCCCTTCTATATCTTGCATCTATAGTATTTTTTCCCGGGTGGATCTCTCTCTTATTTAATAAAAGTCTGGAATCCTGGGTTATGAATTGGTGGAATACTAGGCAATCCGGAACTTTTTTGAATGATATTCAAGAAAATAGTATTTTAGAACAATTCATAGAATTAGAGGAACTCTTCTTGTTGAAGGAAATGATAAAGGAATATCCAGAGCCGCATCTACAAAGGCTTAGTATAGAAGTTCACAAAGAAACAATCCAATTGATCAAGATGCACAATGAGGATCGTATCCATACGATTTTACACTTCTCGACAAATATAATCTGTTTCATTATTCTAAGTGGTTATTCTATTCTGGGTAAGGAAGAACTTGTTATTCTTAACTCTTGGATTCAGGAATTCTTATATAACTTAAGCGACACGATAAAAGCTTTTTCTATTCTTTTATTAACTGATTTGTGTATTGGATTCCATTCGCCCCATGGTTGGGAACTAATGCTTGGCTCTATCTACAAAGATTTTGGATTTGCTCATAACGATCAAATTATCTCTGGTCTTGTTTCCACTTTTCCAGTCATTCTAGATACAATTTTCAAATATTTGATCTTCCATTATTTAAATCGT